AGTTAAATTAAATAACTAAAGTTTTCTCTTTTGCTGAAGAAGTTTTGATAGCTACGGATCACAAAAAACACTAAAATCATAACAGAAAAATGCATTGTGGAAAAATCAATAGTTTCTTTTTTAGTTCCGAAAATGAAACTCAAATTCAAATAGAAAAATAAAAAGAATGTAAATAGTCTTTCTTCTTTTTGTTGTTGCTTGAATATTTTATATTCAATTGAATATAATAAATAAAAAGCATTTTTGTTTTCAAATCAAATAAATCATTATTTATCTATAATTCGTTGGAACAAAAAAAGGGGCCCGGCTAGGTACTGACCAGGCCAGGCCATCAGAATAAGAAGGGCCTTTCGAACAAAATCAACACAAAGATGTCTTCTTTTTTTTTTTCTTTATTTTTCTTTTTTTATTTATAGGCTCGTTCGAGCCCTTCCTTTATCTAATCTAAAAGAAATTCCTGATTTGTATATCTCTATAGAATAGAGAAAGAAAGACTCCTTACATTATGTGTAATGTAGTAATTCTCTTTTTCAATTGGGAGAGATGGCTGAGTGGACTAAAGCGTCGGATTGCTAATCCGTTGTACGAGTTATTCGTACCGAGGGTTCGAATCCCTCTCTTTCCGGTTCCGTTGATGACTTGATTTATTTATTTATTTTTCAAATTTTTGAAATCTTAGTTAAACGTGTGGAATAGATAAAATCCTAAGAAAATTTGAAAATGAACCAAGGAAAAACCCTTTGGATTTTATTCTTCACGTCCAGGATTACGTCCTGGATCATTAGATAGGAATCCAAAGATGAAGAGAGAAACAAAAAATATCACTACGGTATAAACGAAGAGTTTCAGAGTAAGCATTACACAATCTCCAAGATGATTTTTTTTGGAAAAAAAAAAGAGAATAGATCTTCCATTTTTCTACCACATATCCTATTTTGACACCAAGAAATGAGGTTTTTCTAAAAATAGAAATGAATTGTCAGAAATTTATTTGGAATAAGAGTTTTTCATTAACAAAAATTTCTTTCATATCCAAATTCGATATTGTGAGAGACCCTAATATATTTATAATTAATATAACATAGGGTTAGGGTCTTTCACTGGAAAAGGGTCAAAAAAAGGAGGAAATGGGGTAAGCCGGATTTATGGCGACTATCCAAGAATTTCAATGTGTGAATCGAGGGTTCAGACTCTAAAACTTATCTGATTTTATCAATTGTTAGAGAATTTTTTCTCGAAGAAATCATGAATCTTCTAGGATATTATTAAGGATCTCATCGAAAACTTACAGCAGCTTGCCAAACAAAGGCTAAGAGAAAAAAAAACAAAGGTATGACTGGCATAACATCTACGATTGGATTCAAAAAAGCATAGGCTTCGGGCAATTTGCCGAAGAAAAAACTACTCGAATAAAGGGCAGAATTAAGACAAATACAGATCAAACTAAAGATATTAAGCATAACAGACATTTTGTTCTTGGAGATAATTGCATTTTGATTGAGTTATTGATATAAGGAAAAAGGAAGAAAGGAAGTAAGGTATACAAAAAATCCTTCTTTTTCTTTGAACCCACCCAATCAAAAATCCTCCAATTCTCAAAGGAGAATAGAAGAAATCATACTTTCATACAATATCTTAATTGAATTATATGTAATGATCAATAAATTAAGTTGAATTCTATATCTATATGGATTAAAATCCTAGTAATAATCTATTCTATAGATATTTGGACTGGAGTTGACAAACAACCAATAACAATATTATTGTTTCTTAGTGTAGATTAGAAATTGATAATGGGGCGTGGCCAAGTGGTAAGGCAACGGGTTTTGGTCCCGCTATTCGGAGGTTCGAATCCTTCCGTCCCAGAGCCATATCCATTTTTTTATAATTTGAGAATAAAGATTGTTTTCTTGAACAACTTTCTGTTTAAAGTATAATTTTAGATGGAATGTGATTCTTTTATATCTTATATGAATCATATCTTTTTTCACAAACTGAACTGAATCGAGTTCAAATGACACGCATCTGGACCTGAATCTATTTTTTATCAGGTAAGATGAGAACATGGATCAAAACAAAAGAGTTTGAATTCAAAAAAGTTGGGTGGGCTTTTCATCATATGTTCATTCCCTTTGATATTTAGGGAAGTTAGTTTTAGTTACTTGGAAAAACTTTCCATCCCATATCTATTTGAATTTTCAACGATGGATGTATTTTGAATCGAGATGCAAAAGAATCTATATTCCCTATCTCTTATTATTTATCCCGTAAATGAGGGAGTCTAATTAGTAATTCTATTTTTCTCGAGATCTCTGAATTCGAAACAAGAGCGAGTTCTTGATACTAATTAAATTCAATCAATAGGACTAAGTCTCTTAGTGGGTTAGACTAAAGCTTGACTCAATTTGGACTTATTGTTTGTCTTTGTAACTAGACAAGTCATTTCCCATACCGGATCAGGATTCCTTTTTTTTTGCTCTATCATTCCCATAGAAAGAATAGGGGAGTGGATAGGAGATAATCAGTATTAATTTAAATATCTGTATCTGTCCAAATCTCATTAACAAATGATCAAATAACATATTTATATATGTTTATATGTTATGGAATTGATGTATTTTCTTTGAATCTCGTTTTTTTATTTTATTTAGGTATTTTTTTTTGTTTGGCTATAATGAAGAATTGTAAATCTATGTAACGATTGGATTGAGGCAGGGGTGATTTATCCTATCCCTTTTATTCACTTTATGACAAGATTCAATTATTGAAATATTACTCAACCCCATGTTAAACAAAATGCATATAAAATGAGGAAATGTTTAGCTTATATGTATCGTTCTATTTCAATGACAATAGTCTTTTGGTTTTTGTGAAAAAGGTTTGGGATCCCTTAAATTTTTTAAACTCAAATTAGTTAAATTAAGTATTATAGAATATCTATAACAGTGACAATTGTTCAGTCTATCTGATAGATACGAAAACCCCTCTCGATTTTTTCGATTTGGATTTTAGCAATCAGATGAAAAGAATAAAGATTCAAATCTTACCTTACATCAGTTTTTTTATCCATCTCATGAAAAAAAATGGGATTTCTTTCTTCTTTTCTGTGATCTATTTATCTATTTGAAATCAGTGATGGGTCAATTAAAAAAAAAAGACTTATCTTTTAATGATGTCTAAATAGGAACCTTTTTCTATTCGAAATAGTTTTAATAACTATTTTGAATGATTCCTTGTAAGTTGAATCTTTGGTACTCAAAAAGTAGGAAATAGGTCAATCTATCCTATTGAGTCACTTGAAGTAGCAGACTTAAAAAGAACTTATTTATTCGTTTATCTATTTCTATTTCTTTATATATATATGTTAAAGATGGTGTCTTGCTAAGACTTCTTCAAAAAAATCTTTACACATATCATATATAGAAGAAAAAGTATAGATTACGCGATGTCTATGTACAACTGAACCAATGACTATTCATGATTCCATGATTGAATCAATTCCATACCGGTTCCAAATTAGAGGAATGTTATGGTAAAACTTCGTTTGAAACGATGTGGTAGAAAGCAACGTGCGACTTGAAGGACAGATCCGTTGTGGATTTTTACATCCGCTATTTTATATTTATATAGGAATGAAGGTGCTCTTGGCTCGACATCGTTTGTTCTGTTCCACTCGAACCCTTCGTTTTTTGCTTTTTGTTGGGTTGTAAATAGTCCACGATGGAGCTCGAGTGGAAAGGATTAATTCATTTCTCGGGGGCAAGGATCTAGGGTTAATGCCAATCAATAAATTGGAACAACTTCGTAAATATATCTTCGAGATAGAAATGGAAAGGATCCAATTTGAGCAAGTTTCCAATTCAAAAGCAAAACCTGTTGGAATTGATCAAACGTTTTCGATCCAAAGTGTATCACGCGGGAATCAACTGTCCGTAGGATTCTTTGATAGAAAGAGAAATCACAAAAAAGGGTATGTTGCTGCCATTTTGAAAGGATTAAGAAGCACCGAAGTAATGTCTAAACCCAATGATTTAAAACAAAGATAAAGGATCCCAGAACAAGGAAACACCCTTTTAATTGTCTCGATAGTCTCAATAACTGGATCAGACTGAAGAATCAAAATAGAATTTTAAACGAGACAAACAAAAGGGGGTAAAGACCACTCAATAAATGAAATTTATTAAAGATTTTTTCCTTTAAGCTATTTGAGAGTTATCCAACTTGAGTTATGAGTACGAATGGTTTCTTTTTCATTTTCAGGAAGGAAGAAGAAAAAAAAAAGACTTAAATCATAGTCTAATTGATTTTATAGGCTCATTTGTCATTTATTAGAATTCCATACATAGACAAAACTTCGAATCAAATCATTTTTTCTCGAGCCGTACGAGGAGAAAACTTCCTATACGTTTCTAGGGGGGGTATTGTTCATCTACATCTATCCCAATGAGCCGTCTATCGAATCGTTGCAATTGATGTTCGATCCCGAAGAGAAGGAAAAGATCTTCGAAAAGTGGGTTTTTATGATCCACTGAAGAATCAAACTTATTTAAATGTTCCTGCTATTCTATATTTCCTTGAAAAGGGTGCTCAACCTACAGGAACTGTTCAGGATATTTTAAAGAAGGCAGAAGTTTTTAAGGAACTTCGACCTAATCAAACGAAATTCAATTAAAGAAATACCAAGGGGGGGTAGTGATTTGTATATAACTTTGTATAACTTTTCTCTACTATTTTTTTATTTCCCCCCTTAATCCTGCTTTATTCGTATCTATTTCTCATTGCTTCTGTCGAATTCCATGGTCGATAACAACAAAACCTTAGTTTATTGATCATATAAATCTCAAATTCGGACATTTCATTTCTTTCAATTATGTGGTTTTCGTTGGAATTTGACTAACCAACAAGGAATCCAGTTTGTTTATTCCACTTAGATTGATGAAATACATTAAAAATCCGATATTTTTTTTTCCAATTCTTATTCTCCCATCTACACTTTTTTG